ATGAATTCGAAGTAAGCAGGCAATAGTTAATGGTTCCAGTTTGTTGGCTGAAAATCCACAGTGCTAATTCTCTCACTTTTCTATTGAGAAATAAAATGTTTCAGATACTATATAATCAATCTAAGGAACGGATCAAATACAAAAAACGCACAAAGGGTGTTTATTTTAGGAAAAGTATTAAGGAAAACAGGAGTCAAAATACAAGTACAATAAAATTCAGTAATCCGGAAAAATTTTATCATCTATTTTGTATCATTTGGGCGGCATGGCCGAGTGGTAAGGCGGGGGACTGCAAATCCTTTTTCCCCAGTTCAAATCCGGGTGTCGCCTCATCAACAAACAAAAAACTTCGAAATCTCTTCTTCTGTTCTGCTGATATAACTCGCAGAATGATTACCCGTGAGAAGCAGAGGAATGTTGATACTTTGTTTGATTCTAATCATAAGGAATATAGTAGAAGCGACTGGCAGGGGGGCTATCAAGACTTTACGATTCTCTTCTATCACTAAGGGAGTGTCTAATGAATGGATCTTGAATCAGATTGTAGAGCCTGATAGGAAATCGGATTCAATTAAGAATTTTTGATTTGAAAGGGTCAAAAGTTTAGATTCGTATTGCTACATGTTCCCATTTACTTGGGATGTTACTACGTATCTTGCTTGTGTTTAATTTTTCCCGATTCGAAATCAGAATCTATTTTTTTGATTGGTTTCTCAATAGTGTTCGGCCAGAATCCCTTTTTGACTCTGCGCCATTGATTCCATTATTATTAGTGAGGAATAATGGAAGAATTCCTTTGTATTTCTAGAGATAGGGGACATAATTCACATGGATATAGTAAGTCTCGCTTGGGCTGCTTTAATGGTAGTCTTTACATTTTCCCTTTCACTCGTAGTGTGGGGAAGAAGTGGGCTCTAAAAGTACTACTAATTGATAATTGAGTTGAGGAATCAAACCGTATCCATTTTTTTATAGATCGTTCTCAAACTCGTTTTGAACTATTAATTTTGAACTATTCAAAAAAATATCTGAATTTCGAATCCCATTGAATTCCAATTGAGGAATCTATGATATGAAGCATACTCTTTCAATCAAAGAGATATTTCAGGGATTCCCGTGTTTGTATTTCGAAAAGAAAGGGATTCAGATGATTGGAACAAATAGATGTAGCAAATTGGGTGTTATGTCAATGTCAATTCAAGACAAATATATACACATATATAAAGACAATAGTGTAGATTGATCTAGAGAAACTGACTTTATTCTAGATTAAAAACTTTATAGACTAAGAAATATATATAAACTGAGAGGTAGATAGTATGGTAGAAAGAAAGATTCATCTATTTCTTTTTTACCATACTATCAAATTCATAGAATATTGACGATTTTTGACTTCGTCAATTTTTGATAAAAAATAAGAAGGAAAGTTTCATTCCATGGAATTAATCATTTTGACTGACTGTTTTTACGTAAATGATAAGTAGAAAAGCAGTAGGAACTAGAATGAATAGTGCAGTAGCGATAAATGCAAGAATATTTACTTCCATAATCTCATCGGTTTTTTTACTTCACAATAACTCGGGATTTAATCCCCTAGAGATGATAAACCTTTCGTCTGTAAATTCAATGAATGAATTACCTCTCAATGGTCTTGAATCAGATCAATATCATGAATAACAATATCTGATCTATCAAATAAATTTGTCGTCGAGACTTGAATAGTATAATATTATAACATAGGAAGTTATTTTATCCATACCGAACCCAAATTAGATTTGGATTCTTGACCCAATCAACCCAAAATTCCTTTATTTATCATCCGTTTCCTTATTTTTTTATAACCTACCTTGCGTCTTCCTTGTACAATCAATCATCTGATAAAGCACCATCCGATTGCCCTTTCCCTTCTATTAGTCAACTAGTTACTAGTTACAAACCTAAAGAAAGAAGAAAAGCGAACTAAAAAAAAAAAGACTTAAGTTATAAACTCCTTTTTTCTTTGGGAATGAAATTATGCCCCCCAACACGCTTTTATAGTTCATAGAAAGGGAAAAATGAATTGATGGATTTATTGGATATTGGATGCGTCGGGACTGGCGGGGCTCGAACCCGCAGCTTCCGCCTTGACAGGGCGGTGCTCTGACCAATTGAACTACAATCCCAGCGAAATAAGGGATCTAGCAGAAAGTTTGATTCTTTTTTCTCTTCGTATGGAGTATTTCTGAAGCACAAGGGGTTATACCATCTCGTGGTAGATTGGCGAATTATTGGGCCGAGCTGGATTTGAACCAGCGTAGACATATTGCCAACGAATTTACAGTCCGTCCCCATTAACCGCTCGGGCATCGACCCAGGAAGAATCCATTTTAGGCTTATTCGTAATCCATGATCAACTTCCTTTCGTAGTACCCTACCCCCAGGGGAATTCGAATCCCCGCTGCCTCCTTGAAAGAGAGATGTCCTAAACCACTAGACGATGGGGGCCTACTTTCCCAACCGC